TATAGTAGAAAGGGTAGGACAGAACTGGGTGAGTGAGGTTTATTTACACCCTAGTAGGTATATACACATAGTATATAATAGGTATATACATACAGTATATAATAGGTATATACATACAGTATATAATAGGTATATACATACAGTATATAATAGGTATATACATACAGTATATAATAGGTATATACATACAGTATATAATAGGTATATACATACAGTATATAATAGGTATATACATACAGTATATAATAGGTATATACATACAGTATATAATAGGTATATACATACAGTATATAATAGGTATATACATACAGTATATAATAGGTATATACATACAGTATATAATAGGTATATACATACAGTATATAATAGGTATATACATACAGTATATAATAGGTATATACATACAGTATATAATAGGTATATACATACAGTATATAATAGGTATATACATACAGTATATAATAGGTATATACATACAGTATATAATAGGTATATACATACAGTATATAATAGGTATATACATACAGCATATACATACAGTATATACATACAGTATATACATACAGTATATACATACAGTATATACATACAGTATATAATAGGTATATACATACAGTATATAATAGGTATATACATACAGTATATAATAGGTATATACATACAGTATATAATAGGTATATACATACAGTATATAATAGGTATATACATACAGTATATAATAGGTATATACATACAGTATATAATAGGTATATACATACAGTATATAATAGGTATATACATACAGTATGTAATAGGTATATACATACAGTATATACATACAGTATATACATACAGTATATACATACAGTATATACATACAGTATATACATACAGTATATACATACAGTATATACATACAGTATATACATACAGTATATACATACAGTATATACATACAGTATATACATACAGTATATACATACAGTATATACATACAGTATATACATACAGTATATACATACAGTATATACATACAGTATATACATACAGTATATACATACAGTATATACATACAGTATATACATACAGTATATACATACAGTATATACATACAGTATATACATACAGTATATACATACAGTATATACATACAGTATATACATACAGTATATACATACAGTATATACATACAGTATATACATACAGTATATACATACAGTATATACATACAGTATATACATACAGTATATACATACAGTATATACATACAGTATATACATACAGTATATACATACAGTATATACATACAGTATATACATACAGTATATACATACAGTATATACATACAGTATATACATACAGTATATACATACAGTATATACATACAGTATATACATACAGTATATACATACAGTATATACATACAGTATATACATACAGTATATACATACAGTATATACATACAGTATATACATACAGTATATACATACAGTATATACATACAGTATATACATACAGTATATACATACAGTATATACATACAGTATATACATACAGTATATACATACAGTATATACATACAGTATATACATACAGTATATACATACAGTATATACATACAGTATATACATACAGTATATACATACAGTATATACATACAGTATATACATACAGTATATACATACAGTATATACATACAGTATATACATACAGTATATACATACAGTATATACATACAGTGTATACATACAGTATATACATACAGTATATACATACAGTATATACCCTAATAGGTATGTGCATACAGTATAAATATGTTTTAAAACACGAAGTTTGTAAGAGTCTCAGTATATAGTATTGTTTGGATTTGTATGTGTGTATAGTAGTAGTTTGTCAGCAGCTGCAGATATAAAAAATTGGGGGGGGGGGGTTGTGTAAAAATACCTATAGAAATTAGTCATCAAGTACTCCTGATTCCGGGGGGTTACAAGAGAAAACTAGTGATGAAATCTATGGGGGGGGGGGTTGCGTAAAAATACCTATAGAAATTAGTCATCAAGTACTCCTGATTCCGGGGGGTTACAAGAGAAAACTAGTGATGAAATCTATGGGGGGGGGGGTTGCGTAAAAATACCTATAGAAATTAGTCATCAAGTACTCCTGATTCCGGGGGGTTACAAGAGAAAACTAGTGATGAAATCTATGGGGGGGGGGGTTGCGTAAAAAATCTATTTTTTTTTAAAGTGGCGGCCCCGTTGAAAAAAGTCGTTTAACAGGTTTTACTATAGAGGGCGTTTTTGAGGGGTGTTGAGGTTTGGCCTTCGGGGGGGGAAAAATAGAAGAGTGGTGAACTGGGACGAATGAGTTTAGTGCTATGTCCGACAAGCATTCATTTATAGGTTAACATATTTATATGTTAATCAATCACGCTTGCACCGTTAGGACCACCTTAATTATGTGCCATTACCCCACTTAGGGATGCCAGGTGAAAGGTTCCCCTATAAAATCAATGTATGCTATCTATTTAGTTCAAGGCCATGTTAAGGTATCAAGGTCCCAGACCGCATAGGAGGGATACTCTTTAGAAACCATTTTGTGCTCGATTAACCAATATATGTCCATAGATTCAGTTCCGTCAGATGTTGAAAGTTGAGTAAGGCTATTCTTATGTAAGGCCCATGGAAACCATAATCTGTCCTAGCTCCTGACTTCTTTTAGGCCGCTTTAAGGTACGATAAGACTTAAAGCATATGCTTCATGTTAGTTATACAGATAATTTGAAAGACATATTCATGGTGAATTTCAATTCTTTATGATTAACGCTAAATGTTTAATGTAGGATCCCCATGATGTGTGTTTATACAATTTCTTTTCTAAGTATATGAAAGGTTATTATAAAATTTAAGGCTCAGTTCAACAGTAAAGTACATTGAATTAATTGGGTTCTAATTATAAAACTTATATATGTTTATATTTAAATTGCTAGATAAATATTGTTATTTACAATAGAATATTTAAGTTTGTAAGGATAATTTGCTCAATTAATAAATAGTGTGTCATAGTACATTAATTTAATTTACTGGATAATGACTTGGGTATTATAATATTAAATTGATAGATATGTTCCTGAATTTAATATACGGGCTCTTCGTACATTTAAATCTTTTATGCATTAATGTTTATTCTTTTTTCATGGAACGTATGGGATAATGAGTTCATTAATTATTTGTTTGTAATATTATGTTATTCTTATTTTATGTTAAATATTATATTGGTTTGGCAAAGATATGCTTGGGGTAGGTAAATGAATGCTCTATTATACATAGTATGTAAAAAAACATAATTATTGTGAAAATTTACATAATACGTATGAAATTAAATATATGGAATTAATCATGTTGGGTTTGGCAAAGATATGCTTGGGGTAAGTAAATGAATGCTCTATTATACATAGTATGTAAAAAAACATAATTATTGTGAAAATTTACATAATATGTATGAAATTAAATATATGGAATTAATCATGTTGGGTTTGGCAAAGATATGCTTGGGGTAGGTAAATGAATGCTCTATTATACATAGTATGTAAAAAAACATAATTATTGTGAAAATTTACATAATATGTATGAAATTAAATATATGGAATTAATCATGTTGGGTTTGGCAAAGATATGCTTGGGGTAGGTAAATGAATGCTCTATTATACATAGTATGTAAAAAAACATAATTATTGTGAAAATTTACATAATATGTATGAAATTAAATATATGGAATTAATCATGTTGGGTTTGGCAAAGATATGCTTGGGGGTAAGTAATTGAATGTTTTTGTATAGTATAATTAGTTGTTTATCTGATGCTCATGTGGGTGAAGGTTTTTTAACTGCCATTAAAAATTGAGGCGTGTAAGTTTATTTTCTAGGGTCCCGATTGTTGGGATTGCGATAATAAAGATAGAGAAATATGAGATTGAGGCTAGTTGGCCAATTATGATGTAGGGGTCTTCTACAGGTTGGCCCCCGATTCATGTAAGGATAAAAGTGTTGGCTACAAGGGTTCAGAAGAATAGTTTGGCTAGTGGGCGGAAGATAAGGGCTCGTTGGTGGGATGTGTGAAGGAGTGGGAGAAGGAATAGTACTATAATGGAGAACGCTAGGGCTAAGACTCCTCCAAGTTTGTTCGGGATTGAACGTAGGATAGCGTAGGCAAATAGGAAGTATCATTCAGGTTTGATGTGTGGTGGGGTAACCAGGGGGTTAGCGGGAGTAAAATTGTCCGGGTCGCCTAGGATATTTGGGGTAAATGTTGAAAGAATAGCTAGCAGGGATAATATAACTGCGAAACCAAGAACATCTTTGTAGGAATAGTAGGCGTGGAATGGTACTTTGTCTGAGTTTGAATTAAGGCCGGTTGGGTTGGAGGATCCTGTTTGATGAAGAAAGAGGAGGTGAAGTATTGTTACTCCTGCAATAATAAATGGGAGAATAAAGTGAAATGTGAAGAATCGGGTTAGTGTAGCGTTATCTACGGAGAAACCCCCTCAGATTCATTGAACTAATTCTGTCCCGATATATGGGGCTGCAGATAAGAGGTTGGTAATTACTGTAGCTCCTCAAAAGGATATTTGCCCTCATGGTAGAACATAGCCGACAAATGCTGTGGCTATCACTAGGAATAATAAAATGACTCCGATGTTTCAGGTTTCTTTAAACAAGTATGAGCCATAATATATTCCTCGGCCAATATGCAAGTAGATACAAATAAAGAAAAATGAGGCTCCGTTAGCATGGAGGCTTCGTAAGATTCATCCGTTGTTTACATCTCGGCAGATGTGAGCAATGGATGAAAAAGCTATCGAGGTGTCTGCGGTGTAATGTATTGCTAAGAATAGACCTGTAACAATCTGTGCAATTAAGCAGATTCCTAGGAGTGAGCCAAAGTTTCATAGGGATGATAAATTAGCTGGGGTTGGGAGGTCAATAAGAGAGTTATTGATAATTTTTAGTACTGGGTGGGTTTTTCGAATAGTGGGGGCCATTAGTTCTTATAGTTGAATACAACAACAGTTTTTCAGATTGTGAGTCTAGGTTAAAGTCCTTGTAGGAATTATGACTATTTTATTTGAGTTGGGGTTGATTGGTGGGTTGCTTGCAGTAGCTTCAAATCCTTCCCCTTATTATGCTGCTTTGGGATTAGTTGGTTCGGCCGGGGCTGGTTGTTTAATCTTAATAAGTGGGGGGGTTTCTTTTTTATCTTTGGTATTATTTTTGGTATATTTGGGGGGTATAATGGTAGTGTTTGCTTATTCTGCAGCGTTGGTTGCTGAGCCTTACCCAGAGGCTTGAGGAAATGCTGGGGTAGTAGTTTATTTGGTTGTGTATACTTTTTTACTAGGTCTGTGGTGAAAAATTGGGGGGGGTGGGGGTGAGGTAATAGTAGGAGAGGAGATGGGAGTGGGCATAGGGGATTGGTTTGGTGTATCTACATTATTTTCGTTAGGGGGAGGATTGTTGTTAGCGGTTGGGTGAGCTTTATTATTGACTTTATTTGTGGTTTTAGAGGTGGTTCGGGGCCATTACAGTGGGGTCTTACGAGCTGTAAGATAACTAAACATATCAGTGTGGTGAAGGTAAAAATGGATAGGTAGATTTTGATTAACCCTCGTTGAACTTCTTGATTAATTATAATTGGGGGGAGTTGTAATTCTGCTAAGCCTTTTGGTCCAATTTTTTCTAGTCATAGGGTGTCAATTAGATGGGATGAGATTCGTGAGCTAAAGTTTAGTATTGAAGATGGAATCAGTCGGTGTATTGTTGTAGGGTAAAATGATGTGTTAAGTACTTTAGACAGGTTTTTATTTAATGGGGGTTTAGTTCATGAAATGTTAGCTAGATCTAGGGCAATAATGAAGCCAAGGGCTGACACTATTAGGGCTGTAATTTTTAAATAAGTGGGTATCGTTAATGTTACGGGTGAGGTGGGTAATACGATTTGGTTAATAATTAGTCCTGCAATTACGCTGCCAATAGCTAGTCGCTTAATTGGGTTAATGGCGGTAGTGTTGTTTTCATTTATGTAGGAGACTGAGTTATGGCGAGGGGTTTGTATAGATGCAAAGTAGATAATGCGAAGACTATAAACAGCGGTAAATGAAGTGGCAATAATGGTTAAAATAAGGGCTCAGGCATTAACATTGGAAGTGTTGATTGCTTCAATAATAGCGTCCTTAGAGAAGAATCCGGCTAAGTATGGGGTGCCTATTAGGGCTAGGCTACCAATAGAAATACATGTAGTGGTGATTGGGAGAGTTTTCTGAAGTCCCCCCATTTTTCGAATGTCTTGTTCATCACTAAGATTGTGGATAATAGACCCGGAGCATAGGAACAACATTGCTTTAAAAAAGGCATGGGTGCAAATATGAAAGAATGCTAGATGAGGCATATTTAGGCCGATTGCTACAATTATTAATCCTAATTGACTTGATGTAGAAAAAGCAACGATTTTCTTAATATCATTTTGGGTTAGTGCGCAGGTTGCTGCAAATGCAGTGGAAATAGCTCCAAGGCATAGGCATGTAGTAAGGGCAATACTATTATCTTTAATTATGGGGTGAATGCGGATTAGGAGAAATACGCCTGCAACCACTATAGTGCTTGAGTGAAGTAAAGCAGATACAGGGGTAGGACCTTCTATAGCGGATGCTAGTCAAGGGTGTAACCCAAATTGGGCGGATTTACTTGCTGCAGCAATAATAAAGGCTAGAAGAAGGTAGGTGGAATTATTTATAGAAAAGACAAAATTTAAATCAATTGAGTCATATGTTGAGATTAGTCAGAATATAGCGAACAAGAATCCAATATCTCCAATTCGGTTATAAAGAACGGCTTGCAGGGCAGCTGCTCCAGCATTGCTTCGTGTGAAGTACCATCCAATAAGTATATATGATATAATTCCTACCCCCTCTCAACCAATGAAAAGTATAAGGAGATTTCCTGCTGAAACTAATAATATTATTGCTAATAAAAAAATAAGGAGGTATTTAAAGAATAGTTGAATTTTAATATCATTGTGTATGTATCATAGAGAATATTCAATGATGCTTCATGATACTATTAAAGCGATTGGGATGAATAAAATGGCGTAAGAGTCTAGTTGAATTGTAATATTGAGGGGAGTTGATAAGATATTAAATCATTTTCAAGATATAGTCATTGATTGCGAGCTTTCATTAATTATTAACAGAAGGGGAATAGTTGAGATAAAGAAAGCTGTTTTAATAGAGGTTTTTGTTTTGAAGTGAAAGTTGGTGGAGTTAGGCTTAAGGAGGGGGGCTATAAGTGTCAACATGCTAAGGAGGTAGCAGGAGAGTGCAATTATTGGTATGCTCATGGCTTTTATCTGTAACTTATCCAGGATAAAGGCGTTACGAGTTTGCCATGGAATCGAACCATAGAAGCGAGTAATTAGCAGTTCTCGTTTTTCCAATCAGACTCGGTGAACAGAGGGGATTAGTCCTCATCTCTAGATTCACAAACTAGAATTTTGATAAACTATGTTCACTTAAAATAATAACCCGGGTTTAAGAGTTAGGGTGAGAGCTGGAATAATATGAAGTGCTAGTAAAATATGCTCTCGGGTTTGAATTGGGGGTAGGAATTTAATGTGTGATGGGAGGTGCTCTCGTTGAGAGGATCAAAATAGGTATAGTGAATAGGCTGTGGTAAAAATGATGCTTACTCCAGTAAGTAGGAGGGTTAAATTGGATCATTGGAATAGAGATGCTAGAATGGATATTTCTCCAATAAAATTGGGGGAGGGGGGGAGGGCTATATTTAAAAGAGCTGCTATTAACCATCACGCTGCTGCCAGGGGAAGAATAATTTGGCTACCTTGAAGAAGTATTAGGGTACGAGTATTTGTGCGTTCATAGGATGTGTTTGCAAGGCAGAATAGGGCAGATGAAATAAGTCCATGTGAAATTATTAAAATTATAGCTCCTGCGATGCTTCATTCTGTTTTGATTATTGATGCGGCAATAACTAGGCCTATGTGGCTAACGGATGAAAAGGCGATGAGAGACTTTAAGTCTGTTTGTCGTGAACATAAAATTGCTGAAAGAAGAACCCCGAATAATGCAAAAACAATAAGGGGTGTGGCTGTGGTTAGAAAGGTATCATTAATTATAACTCCAATTCGGAGGATTCCGTAACCGCCAAGTTTAAGGAGGGTACCTGCTAAAATTATAGATCCTGCAATTGGGGCTTCTACATGAGCTTTAGGTAATCAAAGATGGACTCCATATAGGGGTATTTTAACTAAGAAGGCTACGAAGCAGGCAGCTCATCATGCTGTTATGCAGGTGGATGATGAATATTCTATAAAGGTTTCTTTTATTAGGGATATTGATAGTGTTCCGAAAGTTTCATGAAAGAAAAGAAGGGCAGTTAGTAGTGCTATTGAACCAAATAAAGTGTAGAATAAAAGATAGGTGCCAGCTAGTATTCGTTCTTTTTGGGCCCCTCATCGTGTAATAATAATTAATGTTGGAATTATAGTTGACTCAAACATAATGAAGAATAATATTATATTATCAGCTATAAATGCTAGAAGGGTTGTGGCTTGAAGGATAATGATAGTAAAAATGTAGGCTCGTTGGCGGGGGATAGGTTGTTTAGACAGTTTACTTTGACTAGCAAGGAGGGTGGGGGCTGTGAGTCAGCATGTTAAAACCACTAATGGGGAGGAAATTTCATCAATAAATAAATATGGGTTTAGAGAAGGGAGGGTTCCTTGGACACAGAATCAGGTTATTGAGGCGATGGCGATGATTAAGGCTTGGGCTGTGGTGATTTCCCACAACCGCTTAGCGGGGGCAAGTCAGGCTGAAATAATGAGGGTAAGTAGGGGGATAGTAATTACTAACATTGCAGGAGGTTTAATGAATTAAGGTTGTCTGTGTTGTGTGTTCGTGCGGTAGCAATTATAAGAGATAACCCCACCCCAGCTTCACATGCAGACATTGTGAGCATAATAACTGGAAATATTATTGTAGTTAATATGGCTAATTTAAGGGTTAAAAGACTCAGTCCAATAAAAATAGATAGTATCATACCTTCAAGACATAAGAGGGCGGACAATAGGTGTGCTCGGTGAAAGGAGAGGCCTAAAAGGCTAAGGAAAAATGTAGCAGAAAAAAGTCAGGGTTCGTGTGTTAATATCATGAAGAGGTGTTATGGGGTTAAACCATAATTTGCTGAGTCGAAATCAGCTGTCTTACTTTAGACTAACTCCTCATTCTGCTCATTCTAGTCCGCCTTGAGATCACTCATAAATAAATCCGAGGGTAAGGAGGATAAGAATAACAGAAGATCAAAGGATGGTTACGGGCGGGTTTGGAAGTTGTGCAGCTCAAGGGGTTGGGAGTAGCAGTGCGATTTCTAAGTCGAAAAGGAGAAAGAGGATTGCTACTAGAAAAAATCGTATTGAGTACGGGAGTCGTGCTGACCCTAATGGGTCAAATCCGCATTCGTATGGGGATAGTTTTTCTGAGTCTGGGGTTATGATTGGTAGTCAAAAGCTTACTATAGCTAATACAAGAGCGAGTGCAGAGGCAATCAAAACATATAGAGTCATTATTTTCTCCCGGGGTTTAACCAGGGCTTAATGATTGGAAGTCATTAGTACTAATTATACTAAGAAAATACGAGCCTCATCAGTAGATTGAGACATACAAGAAAAGTCATACAACATCTACAAAGTGTCAGTATCATGCTGCGGCTTCAAACCCAAAATGATGTTGAGCTGTGAAGTGGAAGTTAATTTGACGTAGAAGGCAAGTTAATAAAAATATTGAGCCAATAATTACGTGAAGGCCATGAAATCCTGTGGCTACAAAGAATGTTGACCCGTAAATACCATCAGCAATTGTAAAGGGTGCTTCGTAGTATTCTATAGCTTGTAGAACTGTGAAGTACAATCCAAGAGTAATAGTTAATGTAAGGGATTGAATAGCTTCTTTTCGGGCCCCTTGTATAATGCTGTGGTGGGCTCATGTAACTGAGACTCCGGAGGCTAGGAGGACTGCAGTATTGAGGAGAGGGACTTCAAATGGGTTGAGGGGTGAAATTCCTGTTGGGGGTCAGCATTCTCCTACTTCAAAGGTTGGGGCAAGGCTAGCGTTGTAGAAGGCTCAAAAGAATCCAATAAAGAAGAAAACTTCTGATGTAATGAATAGGATTATGCCGTAGCGTAAGCCTTTTTGGACTGGGGTTGTATGGTGTCCTTGGAATGTTCCTTCACGCACAATATCCCGTCATCATTGGTATATAGTGAGAAGTATAAGAGTAAGGCCGAGGGTTATAATTCAAGTAGTATTGTAGTGAAATCATATTGCAAGGCCAGTTGTTAATATAAAAGCTGCTGTGGCCCCAGTTAGGGGTCATGGGCTTGGATCAACTATGTGGAAAGCATGTGTTTGGTGTGCCATTAGGTATTTTCTTGTAGGTAAAGGCTTAGTAGAAGGACAAATACGTAGGCCTGGATTATTGCGACGGCGATTTCTAGGATTGTAAGAAGGAGAAGAGTGATAAAAGTGAGGGCAGAAACAATAGGGGATGAAAATAATAATGCTATGGTGGCTGTGGAAATAAGTTGAATCAGCAGATGACCTGCTGTAAGATTTGCAGTGAGTCGAACGCCTAAGGCTAGGGGGCGAATGAATAGACTAATAGTTTCAATAATAATTAGGATCGGAATTAAAGGTGTTGGGGTTCCTTCAGGAAGGAAGTGGCCTAATGATGCTGTGAGTTGATTTCGAAACCCAATAGCAACGGTTGCTAATCATAATGGGACTGCCAAGCCTAAATTTAAGGACAGTTGGGTGGTTGGTGTGAATGTGTATGGAAGAAGTCCGAGGAGGTTAATACCTAGAAGAAAAATTATTAATGAGGTTAAAATAAGGGCTCACTTGTGTCCTGGTGTATTTAATGGTGTAAAAATTTGTTTAGTAAAGGTTTTTACAAATCATGATTGAATAGTAATAGTTCGATTAGTTAGTCAACGGTTGCATGGCGTTGGAAAAAGAAATCATGGGGCTAAAAGAGCGACGAGTATTAATGGAACACCAATGAGGGTTGGGGAGGCAAATTGACTAAATAAGTTTAAGGTCATGGTCAGGTTCAAGATTTGTTAAGGCCTTTAAAAGTTTTTGAAGCCGGATCATTAAGATGTTGATATTTAGATACTTTAATTGGTGAGAGCACAAGGAAAATCAGTCAAGATGAAAATAAGATTGAAAATCATGGCATAGGGTCAAGTTGAGGCATTCACTAAGGGTGGTTGGAAGTCACCTATCTACAGATTAAAAGGCTGTTGCTGGGTCCTATAGCTTCTTAATGAGGCGTTTACTGAGGCAGAAGATCAATTTAGAAATTCCTTAATCGGGAGAGATTCAATTACAATGGGTATAAAGCTGTGATTTGCTCCGCAGATCTCTGAGCATTGTCCATAATATACCCCTGGTCGTGATACAAGAAATGAGGCTTGGTTGAGTCGCCCTGGGATTGCATCAGTTTTTACTCCGAGGGCAGGAACTGCTCAAGAGTGTAGAACGTCTTCTGCTGTAATTAGAGTTCGAGTTGCCATGCCTACTGGGGTGGTTATTCGGTTATCTACTTCTAGGAGTCGAAATTGACCAGGCAAAAGGTCTTTTGTTGGGGTTATATATGAGTCGAAGCTAAGGTTAGTAAAGTCAGAGTATTCATAGCTTCAGTATCATTGATGGCCAATTGCTTTAATAGTGATATCTGGGTTGCTAATTTCATCTATTAAGTAAAGAATACGTAGTGATGGAAGGGCAATTACAATAAGGATAATTGCGGGTATAATTGTTCACACTATTTCGATTTCTTGGGCATCAATGGTGTTAGTATTAGAGAGTTTAGTGCTTATCAAGGTAGAGATAATATATAGGACTAAGGCACTAATTAAAAAAACTGCTATTAGTGCGTGGTCATGGAAGTGTAAAAGCTCCTCTATAATAGGAGAAGCTGCGTCTTGGAATCCTAGCTGAAGGGGGTGTGCCATTAGAGGGGTATGAGGTTTTAACTCATTATTTTACCTTGACAAAGTAATGTTATTATATAACTAACGCCTCAAAGAAAGTGACAGAGTGGTTATGTGCCTGGCTTGAAACCAGTGAATGGGGGTTCAATTCCCTCCTTTCTCGGTCTGTTAGTTTGGGAGAAAGTAGCTTCTTCAAATGTGTGGTGAAGGGGTGGGTAGCCATATAGTCACTCAACGTTTGTTGAAGTTATTTCTGCGGATGAAAATAGACGTTTTGAAGAGAAAGCTTCTCAAATAATAAACATTAGAATAATAACAGCAACTAGTGAAATAAGTGAACCAATAGAAGATACAGTATTTCATAATGTGTAGGCATCTGGATAGTCTGAGTATCGTCGCGGCATACCAGCTAGGCCTAAAAAATGTTGTGGGAAGAAGGTTAAGTTTACACCAGTAAATATTACACCAAAGTGAATTTTTGTTCAGGTGTCATGAAGGGTGAATCCTGTAAATAATGGAAATCAGTGGACGAAGCCGGCTATAATGGCAAATACGGCTCCTATGGATAAAACGTAGTGGAAATGGGCTACTACATAGTAAGTGTCATGTAGCACAATATCTAGGGAGGAGTTGGCTAGCACAATTCCAGTTAGTCCACCGACAGTAAATAGGAAAATAAATCCAAGGGCTCATAGTATGGCAGCATCTCATTTAATGATTCCGCCATGCATGGTGGCTAGTCAGCTAAACACTTTAACTCCAGTTGGGATTGCAATAATCATTGTAGCGGAGGTAAAATATGCTCGAGTATCAACGTTTAAGTCGGTTGTGAATATGTGATGGGCTCATACAATAAACCCTAGAAGACCAATTGATATTATAGCTCATACTATTCCCATATAGCCGAATGGTTCTTTTTTACCTGAGTAATAAGTAACAACATGAGAAATAATTCCAAATCCTGGTAGGATTAAAATATAGACCTCTGGGTGTCCGAAGAATCAGAATAGGTGTTGGTACAGGACAGGGTCTCCGCCTCCTGCCGGATCGAAGAATGTTGTGTTTAGATTTCGATCTGTAAGGAGTATTGTAATTCCGGCGGCTAAGACTGGAAGAGAAAGTAAGAGCAGTACAGCGGTGATTAAAACAGATCAAACAAATAATGGTGTCTGATACTGGGTTATTGAAGGTGGTTTCATATTTAAGATAGTTGTAATGAAGTTAATGGCGCCTAAAATAGAGGACACACCAGCAAGATGAAGAGAAAAGATAGTTAAATCAACGGATGGTCCGGCGTGAGCTAAATTGCCAGAAAGAGGGGGGTAGACTGTTCAGCCGGTGCCGGCACCCGCTTCAACCCCAGCAGAAGCAAGAAGGAGAAGGAATGATGGGGGTAAAAGTCAAAAGCTTATATTATTTATTCGGGGGAAGGCTATATCTGGGGCTCCAATTATTAATGGTACTAATCAGTTACCAAAGCCGCCGATCATGATTGGTATAACTATAAAGAAGATTATAACGAAGGCATGAGCGGTTACAATAACGTTATAGATTTGATCGTCCCCGAGCAGAGAGCCCGGTTGACTGAGTTCAGCTCGAATTAGGAGGCTGAGAGCGGTCCCTACTATGCCGGCTCATGCGCCGAACACTAAGTATAAGGTTCCAATGTCTTTATGGTTGGTTGAAAATAATCATCGGGTAATTATCACAGGTAAGATGGCCGAGAGTTAGGCGGTAGGTTGTAGCCCTAATAACAGAGGTTCAAGCCCTCTTCTTACCAGGCCCTGGGGTGTCACACGTGCGATTGCAAATCTCAAGAAGCAGAATAATTTTCTGCCGGGGCTTCTCCCGTTTCTAAAAAGCGGGAGAAGTAGAATGGAGCTCGCTGGATAGAGCGTTTAGCTGTTAACTAAAATTTTACGGGATCGAGGCCCGTTTTTCTAGGGGGGGGGGGGGGGCTTTATCTTAATTAAAGTACCTGAGTTGCATTCAGGAGATGCGGGTTTGTTTCCTGCAAGTCTCACAGAAACTAGAAGATTTTAACTTCTACTGAGGGCTTTGAAGGCTCTTGGTCTAAATTATCCTAAGTTTCTTTAAAGTAGTGATATCATTATTGGTGTGGTGGGCAGGAGTAGGAGAGTAAGGGTGGTTGGTAGGGCTATAACGTTTTTTTTATAAAAGAATCATGTGGAGGTGGAGTTGGTAGAGTTGGGGGATAGTGTTAAGGATATGGAATAAGTTAGGCGTAAATAAAAAAATAAGCTAAGAAGGGTTGATAATAGAATTGTTAGGGCAAATATTGTTAAGTCTTGTTTAATTATTTCTTGGGCAATAAGTCATTTTGGTAAGAATCCTGTAAGTGGTGGGAGGCCGCTTAAAGATAAGAGAGAGAGGAGGGAGAGGGCAGTTAAAGTTGGGGTTTTAGATCAGGAGGTTGAGAGTTCATAAATGTTTTTTGTATTAAGGGTTAAAAATGTTAAAAATAGTGTCGATGTTATAAAAATGTAGATAATAAAGTTAAATAGCGTTAATTGTGGAGAAATTTTTAGAACGGCTACTATTCATCCGAGGTGTGCAATTGAGGAGAATGCTAGAATTTTACGGATTTGTGTTTGGTTAATTCCGCCTCATCCTCCAATTACTGTGGATAAAAGGCCTAAGGTTAGTATAAGGTTAAGATTGACGGATTGTGATAATTGAATTAGAAGTGCTATTGGGGCTAGTTTTTGTCATGTTGATAAGATAAGTCCTGTTTGAAGTGTAAGTCCTTGCAAGACTTCTGGAAGTCAGAAGTGAAATGGGGCAATTCCTAGTTTTATAGTAATGGCAATTGAGAGAAGAATAGCTGAGGCTTCATTGATGTTTGTATTAATGGCTCATTCTCCTGTGATTCAGGCGTTTATTGAACTTGAAAATAAAATTAGGGCTGATGCTGCTGCTTGAGTTAAAAAGTATTTAGTTGCGGCTTCAATGGCTCGTGGGTGTGGTGTTTTAGTTATTAGAGGAATAATTGCTAGAGTATTAATTTCTAGCCCAATTCAGGCAAGAATTCAGTGATAGCTAGATAAGGTGGTGATAGTTCCTAGGGCTAAGCTAGAAATAATAATTGATAGGGCATATGGATTAATTAGTAAAGGAGGGGGTTTAACCAACATGTTTGGGGTATGGGCCCAAAAGCTTATTTAGCTGACTTTACTAGAGAGTAGTAAAATGGAATTACAGGGAGTTTTGATCTCTCAGCTATAGGTTCAATTCCTATCTTTCTATGGAAGTGGGGGGACTTGGACCCCCATGGTCCTCTTTATCAGGGAGGTCCTTATCTTTCGGGCACATTTCCATGTGATTGGGGGAATAAATAATATTGAGATTGGAAACGAAATATGTCAAATCGTTAGGGCAAGTGTGAGTGGAAGAAAATTTTTTCAAACTAGATGCATAAGTTGGTCATATCGAAATCGTGGGTATGAGGCTCGGACTCATAAAAATGCTATAGATAGTAAGGCGGCTTTTGTTATTAGGGTAATAGTAGATAGGGGTAAAAAAATAAGGGTTGAAGAGCCTAGGAAAATAATAGCTGAGATTGTATTTATTATAAGAATATTAGCATATTCTGCTAGGAAAAAAAGTGCGAATGGGCCTCCTGCGTATTCTACGTTAAAGCCGGATACAAGTTCAGATTCTCCTTCAGTTAGGTCGAATGGAGCACGGTTAGTTTCGGCTAAGGTAGAGATAAATCATATTATAGTAAGTGGTCAAATTGGGACAATTAATCAAGTGGCTTCTTGTGTAACATTAAAGTTTTGTAGTGTAAAGTTTCCTGACATTAAGATTGCGCATAGAAGAATAAGCGCTAGTGTGACTTCATATGAGATAGTTTGTGCAACTGCTCGCAGAGCGCCGATTAAGGCGTATTTTGAGTTGGATGCTCAACCAGAACCTAAAATAGAGTACACAGTGAGACTTGATAAAGCTAGAATAAATAGGACTCCTAAGTTTATGTTAGATAGAGGGGTGGGCATGGGAAGGGGTGTTCAGATAATTATTGCTAGGGCGAAGGCTAAGGTTGGGGCAAGGAGAAATAAGGTTTGTGATGAGGTGGTTGGGCGGATTGGTTCTTTAATGAATAGTTTAACTCCGTCAGCGATGGGTTGAAGCAGGCCCATTGGCCCTACAATGTTTGGTCCTTTTCGATGTTGTATATATCCTAAAACTTTACGTTCAATTAATGTAAGAAATGCGACTGCTAGAAGAATTGGGATTATGTAGCAAATAGGGGAAATAATGGTGAAGGGGTTCAAAGTTAACGAGAAGATTTGAACTTCTGTAGAAAGGGTTTAGGTCTTTTGCAATACCAAGTTTTGCTACGTTAACTGTTCTTTTCTTGAACTGTGTGTTGGGTCATGTATTTATTAAGTATTAATCATAAATTAGTGACGATGGCTTGTGTAAAATATAGGCCATGTTTTTTCGATCCTTTCGTACTGGAAAAAGCTCCTTATAGATAGAAACTGACCTGGATTACTCCGGTCTGAACTCAGATCACGTAGGGTTTTAATCGTTGAACAAACGAACCTTTAGTAGCGGCTGCACCACTGGGATACCCTGATCCAACATCGAGGTCGTAAACCCACTTGTCGATAGGAGCTCTTGAAGTGGATTGCGCTGTTATCCCTAGGGTAACTTGGTTCGTTGATCAAAATATTGGGTCAATTGGTGTCAATTTGTTGATGCTTAAAGTCGTAGCTTTTTGCTTAGGATAGAATCCGTTTCAATGCGGAGGTTATATTTTACTCCGCGGTCACCCCAACCTAAAACTGAAAATCATAATGCTAGAATAAAGTTTAGTGTTCTGAAATTAGTAAATGTGGTAGCAGTTGTTTTTCTGTTTAAAGCTCCATAGGGTCTTCTCGTCTTATATAAAAATCCCAGCTTCTTCACGGGGAGATTAGTTTCACTGATCAGAAAAAGGAGACAGTATAACCTTCGTGGTGCCATTCATACTAGTCCTCATTTAAAGAACAAGTGATTACGCTACCTTCGCACGGTTAGGATACCGCGGCCGTTGAACATGGTCACTGGGCAGGCTGGACCTCTTATATTTTGTCAAGAGGCGATGTTTTTGGTAAACAGGCGAGGTTAATATTTGCCGAGTTCCTTCTTTTTCTTTTAATCTTTCTTGAAATGCTCTTGTGTTAGGTTAACATTGTAACGAGTAGGGTTTTCTTGTTTAGTTGCTACTATTGGTTCATAGGTGTTAATTATCAGTGGGTTGTCCTTTCTGATTTATGCTTGCATTTAAGAGAAGGTCTTCTTCTTGTTACTAGTATTAACATAAAAGATTCTATAAGTTTATAGAATTACTCAATACTGTTAAAGGGTTAAAAGGTAATATAGGTATTAGATAAAAACATAAATTAAGCTTTGACGCTATTTATAAGGTGGCTGCTCTTAGGCCCACTTGGTTATGTTAAGTTAATTTAGTGAACCCAGTAGTTGAGGTTGTATCCTGTTTCAAATAGGCTGTACCTTATTTGAATTACTCTGAAGTTAGGTGGTTATTTTGAAGTAATTTTTTTAGCTTCAGGCTGGACTTAAATCCTTTTTTTGAGTAACCAGCTATCACTAAGCTCGTTAGGTCTATCACCGCTACTTGAAGGTCTTCCCACTCTTTTGCAACAGAGACGGGTTTGCTCATTAAGCTGCCTTGAAGTAGCTCGCTTAGTTTCGGGGGGTCAAACTGTAAGTCGTTTTGCTTGATTAGACTAGTTAAACCATGATGCAAAAGGTACAAGAATTAGTCTTTACTTTTTTATGCTTTATAGTTATTTCATTTTTATTTCATCTTTCCCTTGCGGTACTATGTATATTGCTCCAGTTAATTTTTCGATCTCCTTTACTAAATTATTAAAATGGTTTAGTTTAAGTTATTATAATATGGGAATTTCATTAGGTTATGTGGGGCTAGGCTTTTAGCTCAGGATAATCTGGTTTTCACAGATGTTTTTTCGGTGTAAGCGGAATGCTTTTGTTAAGCTATATCCTGTTTCCAAGCACACCTTCCGGTATACTTACCATGTTACGACTTGCCTCTTCTATAGTGCGTTAGTTAGTTAATTACTATTATTTGGCTTTGAAGAGGGTGACGGGCGGTGTGTACACACCCCAGTGCCAAGTTAAAAAGAACACTCTAGTTTCTTTTTACTGCTAAATCCGCCTTCTGACTAGGTTTCATAAATAGTCTTTCGTGTTTTCTATATTAGAAAGTGTAGCCCATCTCTTCCCATTTCATTTGCTGCACCTTGACCTGACGTGTTGGCGTAAGGGCATTAAGCTCACTAAGATTCGCTCACGAGGTAAGCTGACGACGGAGGTATACAGGCTGATAGACTAAAAATGGTGAGGTTAAACGGGGGTTATCGATTATAGGACAGGCTCCTCTAGGGGGAATGGGGTACCGTCAAGTCCTTTGGGTTTTAAGCTTTGCTCGTAGTTCCCGGGCGATACGGAGGTAAATAAAAGTTTACGGTTAGGCATAGTGGGGTATCTAATCCCAGTTTGTTTCCCAACTGTCGTGAATTCAAGTTGTTTTAGTTGGAGTAACTTTCGTTTTTGGGTTTCTTAGGTAACAAGCGTGTCACAGCTTAGTTTAAGTTTAACTCTAATTTTAAAGTAACTTTAATCACGCTTTACGCCGATAGGGGTCAATTTGAGCCACGTGGTGTAACCGCGGCGGCTGGCACCAGATTTGCCGGCTCTCTTTACTCTAACTGAATCAAGCTGTCGCTTATATTCAATATTAATCACTGCTGAGATCCCTTGTGGGTGTGGCATAGCTAGGTGTTTTGGGCGGATTATTGTGCCTGATACCAGCTCCTTATCCCTAATGGGGATTTAAGGGCGTTTTCACAGGGGTGCTGAGACTTGCATGTGTATATCGAGTAAGAATTGATCTCAAGGCTAGGACCAAACCTTTGTGTTTAGAGGACTTTTTAGGGTTCGTCTTAGCATTTTCAGTGCTATGCTTTGTGTAAGCTATCGTAAACAGGATATAATTTAAATAGAATGCTAGCTTTGGGGGTTAGCTGTGGGAGTTAAATTCTCTCTGTCCTGAGCTTCAGGAAGGTTTTATACTTCATTCTTTGGTTTACAAGACCAATGCTTTGGTGTTTAAGCTACTGTAGCAGCTCTTACTTGGATTTGCACCAAGAGGTACTGGATCCTAAGACCAGGGGAAGACTATTTTCCTTTAAAAGC